GAGGAACAATAAAAAAATTTGATTCACGTGCAATCATGAACGATTTAATAACTTCCACAGCGGATTCCGTAGAAATGTTTTGGATAAATAAGATTCATGGTCTCTTTCATAATGATTCTCGAGAATTAGAACATCAAAAGAATACGTTTGGCTTTAGCGGGAAATTTTTATTGAATTCGATTGGGAATTCCTTAACCTCAATCGATGCATTATCGTTTGAACACGCACGACGAATTGATTCAGAAAGTCAAACAAAATCTTTGAAATTTATATTCGATGTAATTTCAACTGATCCAAATGATCTAACAACAATTAGAAGGAAATCCATTGGAATGGAAGAAATCAGTAAAAGGGTTTCTCGTTGGTCATACAAATTGACAGACGATTTAGAAGAAGAGGAAGAAGAAAATGAAGAAGAATCGACGGAAGATCCCGAAATTCGTTCAAGAAAAGGCAAACGCGTGGTAATTTATACTGATAACGGTCAGAGTACTAATTCCAGTACTAGTAATAATAATACTAGTAATAATAGCACTAATGATGAAGAAGAGGAAGTGGCTTTGATACGTTACTCACAACAATCGGATTTTCGCCGGGGTATAATCAAAGGATCCATGCGTGCTCAAAGACGTAAAACAGTTATTTTGGAAATGTTTCAAGCAAATGTGCATTCTCCACTTTTTTTTGATCGCATAGACAAAACATTTTTTTTTTCGTTTTTTGATATCTCTAAAATGATTAATCACATTTTTAGGAATTGGGTAGGGGAAAACCCAGAATTGCAAATTTCTTATTTTGAGGAGGAAGAGACAAAAGAAAAGGAGAAAACAAACGAAGAGAAAGAAGAAGAAAATGAACGAATAGCAATATCAGAAGCTTGGGATACCTTTATATTTACTCAAGCAATAAGAGGTTTCATGTTAGTAACCCAATCTTTTCTTAGAAAATACGTTATATTACCCTTATTGATAATAGCTAAAAATATTGGTCGTATGTTATTATTGCAATTCCCCGAATGGTACGAGGATTTGAAGGAATGGAATAAAGAAATGCATGTTAAATGTACCTATAATGGCGTTCAATTATCAGAAACGGAATTTCCCCAAAATTGGTTAACAGACGGTATTCAGATAAAGATTCTATTTCCTTTCTGTCTGAAACCTTGGCGAAGATCTAAAGTACGATCTCATCATAGAGATAGAGATCAGAAAATAAGGAAAAAGGAGAAAAAAGACAATTTTTGTTTTTTAACAGTCTGGGGAAGAGAAGCAGAACTACCTTTTGGGTCTCCCCGAAAACGACCTTCTTTTTTTGAACCCATTTTTAACGAACTCGAAAAAAAAACGATAAAAGCGAAAAGGCAATTTTTTCAAGTTATAAGGGTTTTCAAAGAAAGAAGAAAAGGTTTTATAAAAGTTTCAAAAGAAAAAACAAGAATAGTTCTAGTTATAAACCTAATAATGAAAGAACTTGAAAAAGTAAACCCCATTTTCTTATTGAAATTGAGAAAGGTAAAAGTATATGAATCGAATGAAAACGAAAAAGATTCCAATAAAAATAATAAGATTATCCGAGAATCGACCATTCGAATTCGATCTGCGAATTGTGTAAATGCAAATTATTCACTCATAGAAACCAAAATGAAAGATCTTGCTAATAAGACAATCACAATTAGGACTCAAATAGAAGGAATCACAAAAGGCAAGAAAAAAAGAGTTCGAGCTTGTGATGATAAAAGATCGGAATCAAAGAAGGATATTTGGCAAATATTCAAAAGAAAAAATATCCGAGTAATACGTAAATCACATTATTTTATGAAATCCTTCGTTGAAAAAATATACATGGATATATTACTATGTATCATTAAGATTCCAAGGATCAATGCACAACTTTTCTTTGAATCAACAAAAAAAATTATCAACAAATTCATTTCCAACGCTGAAACAAATAAAGAAGGAATTGAGAAAACAAATCAAAATACAATGAACTTTATTTCGACTATAAAAAATCCGTTTTCTCATTTTTCTAATACTAATATTAGTAAGAAAAATATTAGGAATAATAATTGTGACTTATCTTCTTTGTCTCAAGCCTATGTATTTTACAAATTATCACAAAATCAATTACTTAACAAGTATCATTTGAAATCTGTACTTCAATATCACCACACCTATCCTTTTCTTAGGGATATAATCAAGAATTATTGTACGACACGAGGAATATTTGATTCCAAACCAAGGCAAAAAAAAATGCATAAGTCTGGAATGAATAAATGGAAAAATTGGTTAAGGGGTCATTATCAATACAATTTATCTCAGACTAAGTGGGCTCACTTAGTACCGAAAAAATGGCGAAATAGAGTCAATCAATGTCGTACGATTCAAAAGAAAGACTCAATGAAATTAGATTTCTATAAAAAAGAAAAAGACCAATTAATTCATTACACGAAACAAAATTACTATGCAGTGGACTCATCGATAAGTCAAAAAGAAAAATGGAAAAAACATTACGGATATGATCTTTTGTCATATAAATATATAAATTATGGGAATAGTAAGGACTCGTATATTTCTGGATCAACATTACAAGTAGAGGACAAAAAAATTCCATATAATTTCAATACAAATACACTGAAATCCGAATCATTTTATAGATTGATAAGTATATCTATTAGTGATTATCTAGAAAAAAGATCTATTATTGATATGGACAAAAATATGGATAGAAAATTTTTTGATTGTAGAATTCTCCATTTTTGTCTTAGAAATAATATCGATATTGAGACCTGGGCCAATACGCATACCGGCACCAAAATTCATAAAAATGCTAAAACTGAAACTAAAAATTCTGAAAAATTTGAAAAAAAGGATCCTTTTTCTTTTACGATTCATCACAAAATCAACCCATCCAATCAAAAAAAATATTTTTTTGATTGGATAGGAATGAATCAAGAAAGGTTATATCATACCATATCAAATTTAGAACCTTGGTTTTTCCCAGAATTTGTACTACTTTTTGATGTGTATAAGATTAACCCGTGGATCATACCAATCAAATTACTTATTTTTCATTTTCATTTCTATGAAAAAAATATTAGTCAAAATGAAAAGATCGACGTAAATAAAAAAAAAAATCTTTCTATATTAGCTAATCAAAAAGAATATCTTGAATTAGAAAATTCCAACCAAAAAAAAAACAAACAACAAGGTCAAGGAGATTTTGTATCAGATCTACGAAAACAAAACAAAAAGAAAAATCTTGAAGAGGATTACACGGGAGCAGACATTAAAAAGGGTAGAAAGAAAAAACAATTGAAGAGCAAGAAAGAAGCAGAACTGGATTTCTTCCTGAAAAAATATTTTCTTTTTCAATTAAGATGGGATGATTCCTTGAATCAAAGAATGATCAATAATATCAAGGTATATTGTCTCCTACTTAGACTGATAGATCCAAGAGAAATTGCTATATCCTCAATTCAAAGAGGAGAGATGCATCTGGATGTAATGTTGATTCAGAAAGACCTAACTCTTACAGAATTGATAAAAAGAGGAATATTTATTATCGAACCAATTCGTTTATCTATAAAAAAGGATGGAAAATCTATTATATATCAAACCATAGGTATTTCATTGGTTGATAAGAATAAGCGCCAAACTAATGGAAAATGCATAATAAAAAGTGGATATGTTGAAAAAAAGAATTTTGATGGATCCATTGCACAACACAGTAATATGCTTGTGAATAGAAACAGAAATAATTTTGATTTCCTTGTTCCCGAAAATATTCTATCTCCCAGACGTCGTAGAGAATTTAGAATTTTAATTTGTTTCAATTCCCGGAATTGGAATGTTGTGAATCGAAATCCACTATTTTGCAATCAAAACAACATAAAAAACTGGGGACAATTTTTAAACGGGGAAAAGCATCTTAATACAGATGCAAATAAATTCATTAAATTCAAATCGTTTCTTTGGCCCAATTATCGATTAGAAGATTTAGCTTGTATGAATCGTTATTGGTTTGATACCAATAACGGTAGTCATTTCAGTATGTCAAGAATACATATGTATCCACGATTCATAATTAGTTAATAGTATATTTCCTATATATCTATCGCATGCCATATTCGGTGGATAAAATTCATATAAATTTTAAGTAGTGTATATGAAGAAATCAAATTTTTTTTGTACTAGATTCAAATAACTGAAACTAACTGGTATAATAATAATTATTATTTTTCCTGATCGGTAAAATCCACGGAAAAGAAAAAAATAGAAAAATTGGTTTTTATGGTCAAAAATTCATTCATCTTAGCTATTCGACAAGAAAAAGAAAAAAACTGCGGATCTGTTGAATTTCAAGTATTCTGTTTTACGGATAAGATACGGAGACTCACTTCACATTTGGAATTACATAAAAGAGATTTTTTATCACAAAGGGGCCTACGGAAAATTCTGGGAAAACGTCAACGGCTACTGGATTATTTGTCAAAGAAAAATAGAGTACGTTATAAGAAATTAATTGGTCAATTAGGTATTCGGGAGTCAAAAACTCGTTAATTTTAAGGTTGGTTTGCATTTTTTTCTTTAGTTATTAGTAGTTATTAAATTTTTCATTTTGATGAACTTCGTTTGATAAATTCATGGAATATGGAATAATGAATTAAGGAAGAAAAGATATGACTGTACCGGCTACAAGAAAAGATCTCATGATAGTTAATATGGGTCCTCATCACCCATCAATGCATGGTGTTCTTCGACTGATCGTTACTCTTGATGGTGAAGATGTTATTGACTGTGAACCCGTATTGGGTTATTTACACAGAGGGATGGAAAAAATAGCAGAAAATCGAACAATTATACAATATTTGCCTTATGTAACACGGTGGGATTATTTAGCCACTATGTTCACAGAAGCAATAACAGTAAATGCACCAGAACGATTGGAAAGTGTTCAAGTACCTAAAAGAGCCAGTTACATTAGAGTCATTATGCTGGAATTGAGTCGTATAGCTTCTCATTTATTATGGCTTGGGCCCTTTATGGCGGATATCGGCGCACAGACTCCCTTTTTCTATATTTTCAGAGAAAGGGAATTGTTATATGATCTATTCGAAGCTGCTACGGGTATGCGAATGATGCATAATTATTTCCGTATTGGGGGAGTTGCTGCTGATCTGCCTTATGGCTGGATAGATAAATGTTTGGATTTCTGTGATTATTCTTTAACAGGAATTGCTGAATATCAAAAACTTATTACACGGAATCCCATTTTTTTGGAACGAGTTGAAGGAGTGGGCATTATTGGTGGAGAAGAAGCAATAAATTGGGGTTTATCAGGGCCGATGTTACGTGCTTCTGGAATACAATGGGATCTTCGTAAAGTTGATAGTTATGAGTGTTACAATAAATTCGATTGGGAAGTCCAATGGCAAAAAGAAGGAGATTCACTAGCTCGTTATTTAGTCCGAATCGGTGAAATGAAGGAATCTATAAAAATTATTCAACAGGCTCTAGAAGAAATTCCTGGGGGACCCTATGAAAATTTAGAAGTCCGGCGCTTTGATAGAGCAAAAAATTCCGAATGGACTAATTTTGAATATAGATTTATTACTAAAAAACTTTCACCCAATTTTGAATTGTCGAAACAAGAACTTTATGTAAGAGTGGAAGCTCCAAAAGGAGAATTAGGAATTTATTTGATAGGAGATAGTAGTGTTTTCCCCTGGAGATGGAAAATTCGCCCGCCTGGTTTTATCAATTTGCAAATTCTCCCTCAATTAGTTAAAAGAATGAAATTGGCCGATATCATGACGATACTAGGTAGTATAGATATCATTATGGGAGAAGTTGATCGTTGAAATGATAATTGATACGACAGAAGTAGAAGTACAAGCTATCAATTCTTTTTCTAGATTGGAATCCTTAAAAGAAGTTTATGGACTCATATGGATCTTTGTTCCCATTTTCACCCTTCTATTAGGAATCACAATAGGGGTCCTAGTAATTGTGTGGTTAGAAAGAGAAATATCCGCAGCAATACAACAACGTATTGGGCCTGAATATGCCGGTCCGTTGGGGATTCTTCAAGCTCTAGCAGATGGGACCAAATTACTTTTTAAAGAGGACCTACTTCCATCTAGAGGAGATATTCGTTTGTTTAGCGTGGGACCGTCTATAGCGGTCATATCAGTTCTACTAAGTTATTTAGTAATTCCTTTTGGATATCGCCTTATTTTAGCCGATCTCAGTATAGGTGTTTTTTTATGGATCTCCATTTCAAGTATTGCTCCTATTGGACTTCTTATGTCAGGATATGGATCGAACAATAAATATTCCTTTTTAGGTGGTCTACGGGCTGCTGCTCAATCTATTAGTTATGAAATACCATTAACTCTATGTGTATTATCAATATCTCTACGTGTGATTCGTTGGAACATGATTATTTTCCCTTCTCTCTAGAAATAAAGTAAAGAGGTTGAATATATTGAATGGATATTTTCATTTTTTATTCATCATTAGGGTTGATGAGTTAAACTAGATAGTTATATGAGTAAAATCAAACTGCTTAGAAATTTGCAGTAAGAAGAGAAAATCTCATTCCCTATGTACAAGAATATAAACATAAGCAGTATATAAACTGTTTACCCCAAGATTAAGATTCTTTGACTAATTCTCATATCTTGAAGCGGGTACAAAAGATCAACGTATGGGGGTTCCACTACTTTTTTATATGTATTACCATACGGGGGATCAATCAAAAATCAGTGAACAGTTAGGAACACCAAGGTACAAAAAAGATTAGTAATGGAGATAATATAAGGTATCAAAAAACGGTATTTTTATATAAAACTTTGGATAAAACGAATCATAATGGGGACTTTAAGTTGGTAGAAATGACCAAGCAGTACTTCCCCACGATTCCGATCTAGAGTATGCTCCTATTCACTGATTAAAGAAATGACTATCAAAAACGAATTAATCCTTTATTTTTTTTTTTCAGAGTACCCTCCCTCTGAGAAAGAAGAACAGGAACAAAAGAAATAGAATTCAAAACAAAAATAGAATGAGAAAAATAAATAAATAATAATACAAAAGATCTTTATTTATTATTTTCCCCATCCATATCTATACATAACATATAGAATTCTTATCATGAATTTTGAATTAATACCCAATTCTTTCTTTATAGTTATTGATAGAACATATTTATTGATATAATGAGTATTTTATTAAAAGATTAAGTTATTACCAAACAAAGAGAAATTCAAATTGTAATGGAAAAGATCAATTCGGAAGCACCTTTTCTATTTGAGCAGACGGAATTTCATTGGTCTCATTTTTGGCTTCCCGATGTATATTTACCATCCAAATAAGGATGGAGATAATATCGAGCAAGTCCTTACATTTATTTGTGACCATAGAGGAGCCGTATGAAGCCGAGGTCTCATGTACGGTTTTGAAATAGCGATGCGAGCAGTGATGTTATTATCGACTATGATTATCTAACAGTTTAAGTACAGTTGATATAGTTGAGGCGCAGTCAAAATATGGATTTTGGGGGTGGAATCTGTGGCGTCAGCCTATCGGGTTTGTTGTTTTTCTAATTTCTTCTCTAGCGGAATGTGAAAGATTACCCTTCGATTTACCAGAAGCAGAGGAAGAATTAGTAGCAGGTTATCAAACAGAATATTCAGGTATCAAATATGCTTTATTTTACCTTGCTTCTTACCTAAATTTATTAGTTTCTTCATTATTTATAACAGTTCTTTACTTAGGTGGATGGAATTTCTCTATTCCGTATATATCTATTCCGGAACTTTTCGGAATAAATCAAATGGATGGAGTCTTTGGAACGACAATTGGGATATTTATTACATTAGCTAAAGCTTATTTGTTTCTGTTCATTCCTATCGCAGCAAGATGGACTTTACCTAGAATGAGAATGGACCAGTTATTAAATCTTGGATGGAAATTTCTTTTACCTATTTCCCTGGGTAATCTATTATTGACAACTTCTTCCCAACTTGTTTCACTATAAATACTATAAATAATAGAATAAGATAACGATATTCTAGATTCATAATCGATCTCAAACAAGAGAAAGAAACATCAATTTATTCACGGAGATCCACAATATGTTCCCCATGGTGACCGGGTTCATAAATTATGGTCAACAAACAATACGAGCAGCAAGGTACATTGGTCAAAGTTTCATAATTACCTTATCCCATACAAATCGTTTACCTGTAACTATTCAATATCCTTATGAAAAATCGATCACATCGGAGCGTTTCCGCGGTCGAATCCACTTTGAATTTGATAAATGTATTGCTTGTGAAGTATGTGTTCGTGTATGTCCCATAGATCTACCCGTTGTTGATTGGAAATTTGAAAAAAATATTAAAAAGAAACAATTGCTTAATTATAGTATTGATTTTGGGGTCTGTATATTTTGTGGTAACTGTGTCGAGTATTGTCCAACAAACTGTTTATCAATGACTGAAGAATATGAACTTTCTACTTATGATCGTCACGAATTGAATTATAATCAAATTGCTTTGGGTCGGTTACCAATACCAGTAATTGGAGATTACACAATTCAAACAGTTATAAATTCGACTCAAATAAAAATAGACAAGGATAACCCCCTTGATTCAAGAACGGTTACTGATTACTAAGATTTCCTTTTGATATAAAGGATCCAAGCCCCCCTTTTTTTTTGTTGGTCAGAAATTACAAATAATAACTATTGATTGTTGAGAATCACTCTTTGTTTTAAACTGAGAATATGGTTTAGTAATGATTTTAAAATAGAAAATTCCAACTATTCTTTTCTTTTTTCTTTTAGATAAAAATAGAAAATAGAGAAAAAGGAAAGTAGGATTGGCCAATAACTTTAATAACTTTATCTATATCTACATTAATCCATATTAAGATTGAATTCAATTAGGAACCCATCATATACAAGAAATACAAGAAAAAAAAAAGAAAGGTAACACCCTTTTCTTTCCTGGACTATTTAGTAAGGTCATGAAATATTTCGACTTATTTATCTGTTATACATAATGGATTTACCTGGACCAATACACGATATACTTGTAGTATTTCTGGGATCAGTTCTTATATTAGGAGGTCTAGGAGTAGTATTATTTACCAATCCAATTTATTCTGCCTTTTCGTTGGGATTGGTTCTTGTTTGTATATCCTTATTCTATATTCTATCAAACTCCTATTTTGTAGCTGCCGCACAGCTCCTTATTTATGTAGGAGCCATAAATGTCTTAATCATATTTGCTGTTATGTTCATGAATGGTTCAGAATATTCGAACGATTCCTATTTTTGGACTGTTGGAGATGGAGTCACTTCACTGGTTTGTATAAGTATTCTTTTTTCACTAATTACTACTATCTTAGATACGTCATGGTACGGAATTATTTGGACTACAAGATCAAATCAGATTATAGAACAGGACCTTATTAGTAACGTTCAACAAATTGGAATTCATTTATCAACAGATTTTTATCTTCCATTTGAACTCATTTCTATAATTCTTTTAGTTTCTTTGATAGGTGCAATTACTATGGCTCGTCAATAAGAAATACTTAGAATTAATACAATTATTAGAAATTCGAAATCCAATGAAAAAGGAAAAGTTTTTCATTTAATCTACTGCGGATACCCTCTTTTTTCTGTAATTACTCGATTCTGGTCAATCAAATCGGTTGAATTGTTGTTCATATTGAAATGAATCGAGATTCATGAGGAGTTAGCCAATGATGTTTGAACATATACTTTTTTTGAGCGTCTACTTATTTTCTATCGGTATCTATGGATTGATCACAAGTCGAAACATGGTTAGAGCACTTATGTGTCTTGAGCTTATACTAAATTCGGTTAATATAAATCTCGTAACATTTTCTAATATATTTGATAGTCGCCAATTAAAAGGAGACATTTTCTCAATCTTTGTTATAGCCATTGCGGCTGCGGAAGCAGCTATTGGGCTAGCTATTGTTTCGTCGATTTATCGTAACAGAAAATCAACTCGTATCAATCAATCAAATTTGTTGAATAATTAGTCATAACTATCATATAAATATAAATAAAGACATAAATAATATAAATAAAATATAAATTTATAAATTATTTCATTTTTTATTTTGCCAAAAATGAGACCAATGAAATTCCGTCTGCTCTTATATTACTATTGAAATAGTGATGATCTGTTGACCAATGTCAATGTGAAGTCATATGTGTGACTTGTATAATTATGGTTGTTGAAACGGAAATAAAAGTCTCTTGGTCCTTTCTCATGAACAGATTTAGAAATATATTGATTTTTAACATTATATTTTTTTGATAAACCATTGATTCGTCTGGTGTCTACAATACAATATAAATATAAAATTCATTTCCTCCTGATTTTACTTTACCAGATCGAAAATTTTTTATGTTCAAAACTGGAATTTATAGACCCAATGTCACATTCAGTAAAAATTTATGATACATGTATAGGGTGTACTCAATGTGTACGAGCTTGCCCCACAGATGTATTGGAAATGATACCTTGGGACGGATGTAAAGCTAAGCAAATTGCTTCCGCGCCAAGAACCGAGGACTGTGTAGGTTGTAAGAGATGTGAATCCGCTTGTCCAACAGATTTTTTGAGTGTCCGCGTTTATTTATGGCATGAAACAACTCGCAGCATGGGTCTATCTTATTGATACGTTATAAAAAACTTCACTTGAATCATTTGATTCCTTTTTACCGACAAAAACCCGTACTCGAGAAAATATATTATTCCGAGCACGGGTTTTTTGGTCAAAATGCATCTTGTCTTTATCACGAGTTATTTCCCTTGGTTAACACTACTTGTAGTTTTGCCGATATTCGCGGGTTCTTCAATTTTCTTTCTTCCTCATAGGGGGAATAAGGTATTTAGGTGGTATACTATATGTATATGCTTATTAGAACTCCTTCTAACAACCTATGTGTTCTGTTATCATTTCCAATTGGATGATCCATTAATTCAATTGGAGGAGGATTTTCAATGGATAAATATTTTTGATTTTCACTGGAGACTGGGAATCGATGGACTTTCCATAGGACCTATTTTACTGACAGGATTTATCACTACTTTAGCCACTTTAGCAGCTTGGCCTGTTACTCGAAATTCGCGATTGTTCTATTTCCTGATGTTAGCAATGTACAGTGGTCAAATAGGATTATTTTCTTCTCGAGACCTTTTACTTTTTTTTCTCATGTGGGAGTTAGAATTAATTCCTGTTTACTTACTTTTATCCATGTGGGGAGGAAAGAAACGTTTGTACTCAGCTACAAAGTTTATTTTGTACACTGCGGGGGGTTCCATTTTTCTCTTAATAGGAGTTCTAGGTATGGGTTTATATGGTTCCAATGAACCGATATTGGATTTTGAAAGATTAGCTAATCAGTCATATCCTGTGACATTAGAAATAATATTATATTTGGGCTTCCTTATTGCTTATGCTGTCAAATCGCCGATTATACCCCTACATACATGGCTACCAGATACCCATGGGGAAGCACATTACAGTACATGTATGCTTCTAGCTGGAATCTTATTAAAAATGGGGGCATATGGATTGATTCGGATCAATATGGAATTATTACCACACGCCCACTCTATATTTTCTCCCTGGTTGGTGATAATAGGGACAATACAAATAATCTATGCAGCTTCAACCTCTCTTGGTCAACGCAATTTAAAAAAGAGAATAGCCTATTCTTCTGTATCTCACATGGGTTTCATAATTATAGGAATTGGTTCTATAACCGACATGGGACTCAACGGAGCCGTTTTACAAATACTCTCTCATGGATTTATTGGTGCTGCACTTTTTTTCTTGGTAGGAACGAGTTGTGATAGAATACGTCTTGTTTATCTCGACGAAATGGGGGGGATATCCATCCCAATGCCAAAAATATTTACCATGTTTAGTAGTTTCTCGATGGCTTCTCTTGCATTGCCAGGAATGAGTGGTTTTGTTGCAGAATTAGTAGTATTTTTTGGAATAATTACCAGTCCAAAATATCTTTTAATGCCCAAAATACTAATTACCTTTGTAATGGCAATTGGAATGATATTAACTCCTATTTATTTATTATCTATGTTACGTCAGATGTTTTATGGATACAAACTATTCAATGTTCAAAACTCCAATTTTGTGGATTCTGGACCACGAGAACTATTTGTTTCAATCTGTATCTTTTTACCCGTAATAGGGATTGGTATTTATCCTGATTTTGTTCTTTCGCTATCAGTTGACAAGGTACAAGCTATCCTATCTAATTATTTTCATAGATAGTTTTCATTAATCAGATAGAAAACAAAGTCTTAGAATTTTGAATTTTAAGATTTTTGAGCTGTACAACACAAAAAAATAAAGTGAATTAGAATTAGAATAAGATATATTCCGAGTTTTTGAGAACCATTTGAATGATTCCTTGATTCAAATGGTTCTCAAAAACCTGCGCAAACTTTCTGTTACGTATGGTACGACGGTCTTATGTATTCCTCATGGAATTTATTCAATTAGATGTTAATATGAATGAACCATAACTATGTAGACCTATTCCTAATAGGTTGATCCCAAAATAGCATATCCAAATTATAAGAAATCCTATAGACGCTACAAGTGACGAATTCGTACCTTGCAAACTTTGATTTGTTCTAGTATGTGAATAAATCGCGAATATGGTCCAAGTAATAAATGCCCAAGTTTCTTTTGGGTCCCAATTCCAATAAGATCCCCATGCCTCGTTAGCCCATACTGCTCCAGAAAGAATACCTATGGTTAAAAAGGTAAACCCTAAACTAATGACACGATAACTCCAATAATCCAAACGCTGAGTTAATTGATATTTGTAATAATTTCGAAATGGAACAAAAGAAGTGTGTTTAAAAACATTTTTTTTTTTTTTCAAGTATTCGATTTTGTCAAAGAAAAATGACTTAATCTTAATTAAGAAAATTTTTCTTTGACAAAAAATATCGATGTTTTTACGAAATGTAATGACTAGAAAAGCGACTGATAATAACGACCCACATAAAAGAGCTGCATAACTCAATAACATCATACTTACGTGCATCATTAACCACTGAGATTGTAGAGCAGGTACTAATCTTGACGATTGATGCATTTCACTTGAAAGACCCGATGTGGCGAAACCTTGGGTAAAAATGGCACTTGGGGCGGTTATTGCGCTTAAATCATTTTTATGATTCCATATCTTGGAAATTAGATGAATAATGGAAAAACTCCACGAAAGGAAGATTAAGGACTCGTATAAATTACTTAATGGAAAATGTCTCGAAGAAATCCAACGAGTAACTAATAATCCTGTTATAGAAAAAAAAGTAACTATCATTCCTTTTTCCGACGAATCACGCAACCCTATGATTTCGTGTACTAATAGGGTCATCAAATGAATCGTAATCACAATTGAAATGATCGAAAAAGAGAGATGAGTTAATATATGTTCTAAAGTCACAAATATCATACATAAAAAAGGTCCCATTACAGAATGGAAATCGGGAATTAAATACATTATAGGATCCATTGTATCTTTTTTACAGTATGCCGCCACTCGGACTCGAACCGAGATGCTCTAGCACTGCTTCCTAAGAGCAGCGTGTCTACCGATTTCACCATAGCGGCTTACTTGAAATAATAATAGTCAATTCATGTTGAATCGTCTAGATCTAGATTCAAGGATTCAATATAGTTTAGGAAATATTAGAACTGATAAATAAGAGCTCTTTTAAATTCATCTTTGAATTTTCAATAATTTTTACTTAGGTTAGTATCATCGTAGGTTCAGTTTTAAGAATCCACTTTTACGTACTATCTGTATATTAAGTTCTCCCGGAACACTTGTAACTTGAACCGGAACACTTGTAACTTGAAATACAAATTTGGTTTTCAGTCGAAACAGAAACTAAGAATTGTGAATTGTCCTCTTTTTCTATTTTTTATTTATTTTGAATTGAATCCACGAAATCAGATAAATGAAAAACAAATTGTCAAAGAGATTTTTTTTTGCTAAACAAAAAAAAATAAATAGGATTTCATATGTATCACAATTCAATTACTAAATTTAAGTAATTTTTCTAACAATTTTGATATTTTTCTTAGTATCATTAAGTATATCATTAAGTATTAATTAATTAATTTTAATTAATTTAAATATATAATAGAAAATTAATATAATACTTTTTGTTGTTTGTTGTGTACATAATTTCTAAATAAAATTATGATAATATTTATGAAACCAACTTGGTCTTGAGTTAGGCGTATAATAAAACAAAAGAGTTTCCGCATCCTATTCATTTTCTTTTCACAACGGAAAAATAGAATGAACAAAGATTTTTCCATTGTGAAAAGAAAATGAATAGGAAAAAAACATCTCACGAATTAATAAATAGATTCTAATAAAAACTAGAATGAAAAAAAAAAATAATGATACTTAGAACCGACAGATAGAGAAATTCTTATTCTACATATCATAGCAGCTAGTTCTAACTAATATTGTATTGAGTTCAATACATCAATACATTTAGTTAAAGAGAATTATTCATATTCCAAAATTGGAAATTCTGATTATTCCAAGATTTTCTTATTTGTTTGTCGCACAAAAAAACTTTTTGAATCTCCAGTAGAAACTGACTTCGCTAAAGAGAAAGCTTTTATTGCAGCTAAATATCCTTTTTTCTTCCAAATATTTCTACGAATACGTTTTTTTGATATAGAAGTACGTTTTTTTGGAACTGCCATTCAAAAAAGAAGAGTTACTCATTTTTATTGTTGTATGTGAAAGACATGTATTGCTCAAAAAGGATCGTTCTTTTTAGTTATTTTCTATACTTAACTTAATTTCGTCGATAATAGTTTTTTCATAACATACAATACAAATATATTATTTATATATTTATATATAAATATATGTATGACATGTATGTCACATATATAACAATGTCACATAGTAACACACTAGGCAAAAAAATAGAAGAAAGGGGGGAAAATTCGAAAAGGAATTTTTATGACTATTAGTTTGGAATTGAATAAGCTCATATTGCCGCGTCTATAACTTAAATTCAAACTTAAACTACAATTAGTGGTTAATATGTTAAACAAGACATTCTATTACCTAAGAAGGAGAACCTCAATTTTTAGTTATTTTTTTCTCAGTTCTATACGAAATAAAGAGTATTATAATATTTATGATACTTTCTTATTGGATTGGAATCCAATCAATTAGTTCCGCAATGGGTTAGGTAATTACTACAAATAAAATCACTAGAATAACTAGGTCTTTTTTTTTGAGTCGATTTCTTGAGGCATACTATGATTTATATTCTACTGTTTTGGTATGATTGTTTTTACTTACTATACTATAGTATATGATATGATTACATATTGCCAGAATAGGATGGTCGTATAGTCGTAGAATTATTCAAAATCTCATATTTCCCATTTTTTTTTTTTTTATTAACTATCTTTCTTTAGTTAATTCTTTAGTTAAAGTTAATAACTAAGTAATTACTCTTATCTAACTATTTGGTCATATCATTTGAATTGGAACTTTTGAATATTTCCAATATCTGAGAAAAGTCAGAATAATGAAAAATAAAAATAGTTGAGTTTTTCATATCTTTTTTTGTTGATTTTTTTATTGTTCCTTTCGAAAGCGATAATAATTGATGAATCGGAAACAATTAAATTATAAGAAAAAAAAAAGAAAATTTGTTTTTTTTTTATGGAACATACATATAAATATGCATGGATAATACCCTTTCTTTCATTTCCAGTTACTATGTTAATAGGATTTGGACTTCTGCTTATTCCGACAGCAACAAAAAATATTCGTCGTATGTGGGCTTTTCCGAGTGTTTTGATGCTAAGTATAGCTATGGCATTTTCGGCCAATCTATCTATTCAGCAAATAAATGGAAATTTTATCTATCAATATCTATGGTCTTGGACCGTCAATAATGATTTTTCTTTAGAGTTCGGACACTTGATCGATCCACTTACTTCTATTATGTCAATATTAATTACTACTGTTGGAATCATGGTTCTTATTTATAGTGACAATTATATGTCTCACGATCAAGGATATTTGAGATTTTTTGCCTATATGAGTTTTTTCAATAGTTCTATGTTAGGATTAGTTACTAGTTCCAATTTGATACAAATTTATATTTTTTGGGAACTTGTAGGAATGTGTTCCTATTTATTAATAGGTTTTTGGTTCACACGACCGAGTGCGGCAAGTGCTTGCCAAAAAGCTTTTGTAACCAATCGTATAGGGGATTTTGGTTTATTATTAGGAATTTTAGGACTTTATTGGATAACTGGTAGTTTAGAATTTCGGGATTTGTTCGAAATAGTTAATAACTTGGTTCATCATAATGGAGTAAATTCCTTATTTGCTACTCTGTGTGCTTCTTTTTTATTCGTTGGTGCAGTTGCTAAATCCGCACAATTCCCCCTTCACATATGGTTACCTGATGCTATGGAAGGACCCACTCCCATTTCCGCTCTTATACATGCTGCTACTATGGTAGCAGCGGGAATTTTTCTTGTAGCTCGGCTTCTTCCTCTTTTCATAGTTATACCTTCCATAATGAATATCATTTCTTCAATAGGCGTAATAACAGTACTATTAGGAGCTACTTTGGCTCTTGCTCAAAGAGACATTAAAAGAAGTTTAGCTTACTCGACAATGTCTCAATTGGGTTATATTATGTTAGCTCTGGGTATAGGTTCTTATCGAGCCGCTTTATTCCATTTGATCACTCATGCCTATTCGAAAGCTTTATTGTTTTTGGGATCCGGATCAATTATTCATTCAATGGAACCCATTGTTGGATATTCACCAGAGAAAAGTCAAAATATGGTTCTTATGGGCGGTTTAACAAAATATGTTCCAATTACAAGAATTACCTTTTTATTAGGTACACTCTCCCTTTGTGGTATTCCGCCTCTTGCTTGTTTTTGGTCCAAAGATGAAATTCTTAATGATAGTTGGTTGTATTCACCAACTTTCGCAATAATAGCTTCCTTTACAGCGGGATTAACCGCATTTTATATGTTTCGGATGTATTTACTTACCTTTGATGGACATTTGCGCATTCATTTTAAAAATTACAGTAGCACTAAAAATAGTTCTTTCTATTCAATATCTTTATGGGGAAAAAAAGTGCCAAAAGCAGTCAATAGAAATTTACTTTTATCAACAATGAATAATAAGGTCTCCTTTTTTTCAAAAGATACATATCAAATTGATGATAATGGAAGAAATAGAATACGATACTTTAGTACTCACTTTAGAAATAAATATACTTACACCTATCCTCATGAGTCGGACAATACTATGTTATTTCCTCTGCTTGTATTGGTACTATTTACTTTATTTGTTGGCTCAGTCGGAATTCATTTTGATCAAGGAGTAA